CTCCATTTTTTTTTCATTTAGATTATCTATTCATTAGAGATACCCTTTCATAATATGAAAACGACGATAGGTATCTACACAAATTTGACGGTCATTTGTATGGTACATATTTTCGTATCTTTCTGGATGAAGATAGGTAGGGTACATATTCTAATATATTTTGATTTTTGTGGTACTCTTGTCATGTATATGAGTATCACCACCTCCAGCCATACCATGATTTATACAATCTCCAGCTTCCTATAAAGGAAAAACACTAATTCATTCTACATGTGTTCAACAGAGGGATATCTCAATAACCAGAATCACTCTAGATTACCAACTTATGTATACTGCCTACATAAAGTTGACCTCATAGCGGAGGCTTTTGTGGAAAGTTTTAGAGGTGTGTAAGCATCGGCCAGGTATTACCCTATAGAGTCAATTAATAGATTAACTAGTTTTACAAGTGAACTAGACAACTACGGTGGATTAATAACATAAAACTATGAAATAATGGATGTTTAGTCTCTACTTGATGTGGTCGGATTGAGAAAGCAAGAAGATAAGGTGTGTAGCCGGTATAACCATGGGCGTCCGATCTGATATCTCACTTCACGCTTCCAAGCAAGCCCACTCCGCCCAATATCAAGCAAACGTCATGTCCAAGCCAAAGACCTCTCTAAAGTAGGTCTCGGTCGTTCCCACTGGTAACCCTAACACAGCGCCATCTCATGGAAAACAACCAGCCCCATTTTCAGAATCCAAGCTTCCCCTTCCTTCGCTCCCCCCATTTCTTTTACTGGTTTATGGAAAGAGGAAACCACAAATGCAGGTTATTTTTATATAATAATCTCCGTTGACAATAATGTTCTTGATTTTAATTTGTGGTACTTGTTGGCAATTAAATGATGTTTCTTACATCTGAGGTATCCTAAATGCGAGCTAGATATGCTGACTGATTTCTGGTCTGTCCCATGATCACTATTCATAGGAAGGAGAGAAAAATGCAAATTTTTCTCATAATGTCACGAACAAGGAAAAGGTTATTGCAAAATTCTAGCTCAGGAAAGAGCACATAACTAAAAAACTCTCCTTATCCAGAAAGCGTAAGGGCTTTAACTTAATTAAGTCCATACTAAGTGTGGAAGGTGAGTGTCGAGCTGGCCGGATCTGTAAGACGTCATCCCGGAGAGGTTTATTTCTTTTTAGGAGGAGAGAGAGAGAAAAAGGGCCTGTAGAGAGGAATAGTGTAGGGGGAGTAGTGGGTGTACTGGCTTGGGGTAGGAAAGGACTATGCTGTCGAGTGACGATTGGCCGAGGGGACTTCCACCATGTAGCTGGGTACAAATAAGCCAGTTAAAGACGAGTAGGCAGGACGTTAGGCTAGTGCCAGTGGGGTACGTAAACGAGGACAGCTCGCATGGTTTTGTACTGGTCAGTTTTGAGCTGTCGAGTGACGATTGCTCTATCTCTTAAGAAAGGGGAGTACTCTCTGACGGATTCGCTCTATTATTGCTTGAAGGAGTGATCGGGATTAAGCCGCGTGGCGATACCCGCGAAAAAGAAAGTCCTATTCGCTCTTTGGGGTGGGCCTTTCGTACTCAAATCCGTACGGGGAAAGGGCAATTATTCAGCAAAATCTAGTGGATGGGGTTCCATATTCACGAAAAGCCAGGTTTGAACCATGTTACGGAACCAAGACAAGAATTATTACTAATAATAAGAAAGGCCTTAAGCATAATACATAATATACATAATATAAGGGCCTCCAACGCCTATAAATAGAAGCTTCTTTCTCTATTTGGCAAACCAAAGGGAGATGGATCCAGCTACCGTATCAAGACTTTATCAAATAGATCAAGCAATCCAACGCGTGGCGAACGCCAAGCTCCAGCAGGAGCAACTTCTGGGTCTCTTCTGGGAGCACATGCCTCCCATAGATCCTGAAGAAATTGCGAGAAGGATGCTAGCAATTTGGGATAGCATTCGTGAGCTTGATGAAAGGAAGAGGGAGCTGCTTGAAGAAAGGGATGCGCTCATTGTGCAGGGGGCCCAGAACAACCGTAGGGGAAATCGAAACTAGAAGATCTCTAAGATTTAAATAAGTAGTCTTGCATGGCTTTCTTTGTTATTTTTCATGTTGTTCTACGTCTTTAATATGTTTTTATTTTAGTTAACTTTCTAATGTAGTGTTTAGTTGTTTGGCTCCTTTGTTTATGCGTGCGCAAGTGGGCGTACTTCCCATGTATGTAACGGCTATTAATTAATTAATTATTAATGAATAAAAAGTTATCATCTGCTTGGGCTTCCATGCCTCGCAGACTTTTAAGAAAAATTCCCTTTTCTTTCTCAAGCTATCGATTGAACTCTTTGCTAGAAGCTCTCTTTCTAGCCAAGTGAGTGGATTAATCGCGTAATACTAATCTTAGCATACCAAGGGGCTGCCCTGAGCTACTTAATCGATCCAGGCGAGAACCGAGCTAACCTTTAAAGCTCGCTAAGCTTCGCTTCCCCCCCTTCCCTTATTAAGTATTAAGTGGAAAATAGTAGTCGGCATTCTATAAGCGACTTGCAGAGTCTACGAAGCTTTGCTTCTTGTAGTCGACCCGTAATGCCTCCCTTCATTTCATTTGCTTGCCCCCTTCCAGTTCAGAATGCCCAATACTTATTATTATCTATTATTATATAGTGCTAGAAGCTAACTGCCAGAAGCGCACCCTTCGGGTGTCGCTTCCAGCGCAGGAGGCCAAGCATTCTGCCGGACGTCCCGGCCCGTGAGCCCTGTTCACCTTAGGTACTTCAGTAGTACGACAAGTTGTTCTACTTTTACTATTATTACTACTTATTACAACTATTAGTAGTACTATTATTAGGATTATACTTATTAGTATTATACTTATATACTTACTATTTATATTTAGTATATAAATATTTACTATATAAATATAATAATAATAATAATAAATAAATATAATTATAATAAATAAATCAATATTAATTTAATAGCATATATTATTAATAGCTGTAGAATATATATATTATTAATAGTAATAGCTGTAGAATATATATATTATTAATAGCTGTAGAATATTAGAATATTAAGTAGCTGTAGAACAGAATGCCGTTCGCCCTTACTTTATGAGTAGTACTTAAGTAGCTAACTTCCCAAAGGTGAACAGCCCCCTGTTCTTTATATTATAGTCGTAAGGGGCTTCCTCAGAAAAAAAAGTAAGGAAGGAGGCATTCGAAAGGCCGACCACTATATCATAAAGCATTGTGGTGTAAAACCGACGACTACACGGCTCTATACACTAAGTCATGAGCGATATCGAAGCCAAGCCGCCGTCTATACGCGAAGGGACGAAAGCCCAACGAAAGCCTATGCTACAGTAAAAAGTACGTTAAGGTTACAAAGTAACACTTAGCCGTATACAAATACAAAGGGAAAGGCGTAAGTACGGACTAAGGTCAGCTGTGGATATAGACTAGGCGGAGTCTTAAACTATGGACCGAGACTACACTAAGGAACAAGGAAGCTTGACTCAGCAAAGAAGTCAAGGAACGAAGCTGCTTCTCTAATAGCCCCCGGAGGGCGAAAGCTTTTTGAAAAGGGCTTGTAAATTCATTTTTTTATATTAAGAGAGAGGGGCTTCAAGTTCTTAGTTCTTAGGAAGAGCCGTACGAGGCAGCTCACGTACGGTTCTCGGGAGCCGAGCCAGCACAGGGGCTTAGGTCAACACTTATATAATAGCCAGTCATCAATTGGAAGCGGGCAAGATGGTGATAAATTGCGATTGGTCTAAACCTTCGACTAGCCACTTTTATTGCGACCTGCCCATACATATGTTCACACAGCGAAGAAAGGCCGAATGGAAGGAAGGGGGCAGTCCGCTAGCTGTTTCTTGGCCGCGCCCCCCTGCTTATAGATACGAGATACTTGATCTAAATTTTCAATTTTAAAATAGGGAATTGCATACCATTAGCCGATATACGTATAGGAACATGGGTACATGATATTGAATGTCATCCAGCTGGAGCCGCAAGAACTTTTACTAAAATAATGAAGTGAAAGGAATTACTCCCTTCTTAGGAATCAGTAAATCCTATAAATGATTGTTATGACGTATCGTGGAAATTCTGTCAAAGGGACGAATCAACAAATTTTCTCTGGTGAAACAAAATATCTCTCATTTTCGCCTCGAATAGATTCTTTTTTTTGGTTTTCAAAGGAATCTTATTATGTTGTTTTGAAGGGTGCACTAATCCTTTGAACCCGGTCCCGACAGGTATCATCCCCCCCAAAACAACGTTCTCTTTCAGACCTTTCAACCAATCGATACGCCCCCGGAGAGCTGCCTTTGCTAAAACTCGAGCAGTTTCTTGAAAACTTGCTTCAGATATGAAACTTTGGGTATTGAGAGATGCTCTTGTTATTCCCAATAAGATGGCTCGGTAACAGATCGCTTCTTCCAAAGCGCGTCCCGTTCGTTCTGCTCGTAACAATCCGATTAGTTCTCCGGGTGAAAAAACATTAGGCATTCTGTCTTCTGAAACCAATACTTTTGATGTTATTTGCCGTACAATAATTTCTATATGCCTATTATGAATCTGCACCCCCTGGGATCGATAAACCTTTTGGATCTTATTGACCAAAGAGATACGACTTTGCACTATAGTTAGCTCAGCACTAATGAAGAATCCCCAAGGAATTCCAAGAATTCTTGTTATACATTCGTTCCAACCCTCAATCCTCTTTTCTAGATTCATCGATATTGAATCGATCGAGCGCACTTCTAACACTTGTTCCACTTTTGGAAGACCCTGCGTTATGTCCCCAGATCTCGACTTTTCATATATAAATGTAACTAATGTATCTCCTTCATAAAGGATTTCCCCATAATCGCCATGAACGGTTGCTCCCGGGGTAGCCAAATAAGGCTTAGCTGATCGTATTACTACGGAATCGGCTTGAACAAAGATAACTTGACCCGATTTTAGGTGTGGTCCGGTTTTGGCTATACACACATTTTCACAAATAAACTGTCCAAGGCTAATTATTGTAGACGTCTCTTCACAATAATTGTGACGGAGAAAATACCAATTCAAATTGAATGGATTGAAAATACTCTTACTGCATGGGTCGGGATTATAAAATTTCCCACTTTTACTTTCATCCATTGAATAATATTTAATTACTTGAAAAGTCCGTTTGAAATTGTCAGGTTGCAAATAGTTAGTTAACAAGATTTGATTGTGAGTTATTAAGTGGGAAAATAAAAAAAAATTCTCAATTGGGGGGGCTGATCCTAAAGGGCCCAACGAATTCCTAATTGGAATTAGGGGATCCCTTTGACGAATTGATTCTTTTATTCCATTGTGATATTTTAGATCGTTGAATGGACCCATTCGAGAACACTTGGATGATAACAAAATTATCAATGGTTGGAATTCCTTATTTCTATTCAACAATGTATGAATAGTTCCTTGATTGGGGTTAAGGAATTGTTGAATTCTTGTCTTTGAATGGGAATATATGGAGCCAAACGGATTGATATTGATGTAATCTGGTCCATTATCAGAGAGCAATCCTGAACCTGAGGGATCATTCCTTTTTCCGATATAGGAAATAGGGGGTTTTGCCAAGTCGATTCTTAGGAAATGTCGAATCAAACCATTTATCCTTATTTCAACAAAAGAAGCACGGGCTTCTTCGCCAGAAGAACTTTTTTTGTCTTGGTCCCAATTCAATACTAAACAAGTCCGAACTAATTGAAGAGTTGTGTCATAAATTCCTCGAATCGGTTTGCCCTTTCCATAAAGCATATAATTGATAACTCGAAGTTGCACAATATCCCTTTCCTGCAACATATCGGGAGGGAAAAGTGTTGCTAAATATAGACCGTCCGTTATTTCATATGTGACGACAGGTCGAACCAAAACAAAATGCTTTTTTTTGCTAGGTGTAATCCGTTGGACATAGATCCAATTTTTCATTTTTTTAAATTCCTTGGAATTTCCTTTTCCCCTCCCCGGTGGTATCAAAACGCCGCTATGCCGGGATATCGTATCTATTTCTCCAGGAAAATGTATATCTCCAGAAAATATTTTAAGTTCAATTCTTTTTTTTTTTCTCTCCACCCGGACCAACCCGCCTACCCGGCTTCTTAGATTTAAAGTGATTTGTGTATCTACCCCAATGAGACTATTGTTCCGTACCATTATGGAAGAAGATCCAGGTAAGATATGAACTTCCTCGGGAATGAAAAAAAATCGATCTACTTTCATTTGGTATTTTGGCCTAAATTCCTTGACTCCTCGATACTCAATCGAATCCGCCTTTTTAAGGATTGAATGCATTCCTATAGTCCCATATTTAGTAATTCCCGAACTCTTTCTTCTATACCGAGGATCGTCGAAATAAGAAAGAATACTATTTCTACGGAAAATACCATTTATGGGGAGTTCAGTCGAGATACCCAGAGGGGACATTAGTTCGTTCTCGCACGATTGGAGTGGAATAATAAATCTATTTCTTCGCCTCTTTGACAATAAATCTGAATTCTCGCGGAGAATGGCCGGATAGATGAGATTACAATGAGCAGTACATATGACTTGATTAAGGTGTGAATAATCAGGAATGCTGCCTTTTTTTTTACCATAAAAATCCGAACTAAAGAATTTGTCTCTCTTAGTTACCGAGAGGCTAGAAGTATATCTTTGCTTGACAGAAAGAGAATGCGTGCTCGTTTGATCTTGATCCTTGTGAAGGGAAAGGGAGACTGGACTTGATCTACAGGGCCCTCCTAATAATATCCATAAATGACTTGTTTTTGGTAATAGATGCACATTACCGTATGTAAATTCAGGCGCATGATCGACATCGGTACTCCAGTGCATTTCCCCGTCTGAGTCGGAATAAATATATTTTCGAACCTTCTCTTTAAAATTCAAAGTGGACGTTCCCGCGCGAATCTCAGCAATCACTTGCTCTGATTCTACATATTGATCATTTTGAACTAAAAGAAAACTTTTGGGGGGAATATTCACATTATGTAGAATATCTTCACTCTCAATAGTTACATACAAGTCTATAGAACATAGAAAGGCAGGATGACCGTGACGTGTACGTGTCGGATGAACCAAATCCTCATTAAATTTTATTTTTCCATTAGAGGGCGCTCTCACATGTTCTGCAGTACCTCCCGTGAATACTCCGCCGGTATGAAAAGTTCTTAATGTTAATTGAGTACCCGGTTCTCCAATCGATTGGCCTGCAATAATACCCACAGCCTCCCCCAACTCAACCAGGTCCCCATGAGTGGGACTCCGCCCATAGCATAATCGACAGATCCAAGATGTACTCCTACAGGTAAAGGGAGTTCGAATAGATATTGGTTGTACTCGAAAGGTTATGAATCGATTTACAAGTTCAATCCCGATGTCTTGCTTTTGAGTGGCAATACAACGCGGACCCATATATATATCATCCGCTAATACACGACCAATTAATGTTTGAAT